GTATTGGTATTTATTAAAAATCTATTTTTAATTCATGTTGAAGTTGAATAGCATAAAGTGTGGAGTTTTAGGAAGAGCTTAGAAACTTCCTAGAGGGTTCTTGGAAGAAATTTAAGAATTCTTTAAAAAAAGATAGTAAAGTATACGATATAGGATTTTATTCCTAATAGTTCTATTCAAATAGAGTGCTATAAAGTATAAGGAGACTTATAATAATTAGGGATTTCTCAGTACTTTGTCTGAGGTCCCGGATCAGTTTTTAGAGATTTTAAAATATAATTGCTATAAAGATACAGGAGATTAATTTTGATAGAGTTGATTTCTTAGTGCATCTTTTGATGGTTTTTGGAAGAAATTCAAGAATTGTTAAAAAAAAGATAGTGAAGTATACGACATAGGATTTCATCCCTAAAAAGTTCTATTTAAATAGAGCGTATAAAGTATAAGGGGACTTGTAATAATTAGGGAGATTTCTCAGTATTTTGTCTGAGTTTCGGGTTAAAATTTTAGAGTTTTAAAATAATTCCTATAAGATACAGGAGATTAATTATAATAGAGTTAATTTCTTAATATGTTTTCTAATGATTTTGGAAGAAATTTAAGAATTCTTTAAAAAAAAGATAGTAAAGTATACGACATAGGATTTTATTCCTAATAGTTCTATTCAAATAGAGTGCTATAAAGTATAAGGAGACTTGTAATAATTAGGGGAATTTCTCAGTACTTTGTCTGAGGTTCCGGATCAGGTTTTTAGAGCTTTTTAAAATATAATTGCTATAAAGATACAGGAGATTAATTATAATAGAGTTAATTTCTTAATATGTTTTCTAATGATTTTGGAAGAAATTTAAGAATTCTTTAAAAAAAAGATAGTAAAGTATACGACATAGGATTTTATTCCTAATAGTTCTATTCAAATAGAGTGCTATAAAGTATAAGGAGACTTGTAATAATTAGGGGAATTTCTCAGTACTTTGTCTGAGGTTCCGGATCAGGTTTTTAGAGCTTTTTAAAATATAATTGCTATAAAGATACAGGAGATTAATTATAATAGAGTTAATTTCTTAATACATTTTCTGATGATTTTTGGAAGAAATTTAAGATTAATCTTTTAGAAAGAAAAGAAATCATGGGATAATTTTATGATTCAATTTTATTTTTTGTAAATTTTGTTGTGTGGTTTTGGTGACGCAGGTGGTTTTTGGAGGAGAAAATGAAGAGTAGAATTTATTAAAGATAGGATATTTTGGGGTTAATAAAGGTACCTACGTTACTATAATTAGTTAAGTGGATGCTTGATAGGGTTTTTGGCTTTGAAAGTGAGAGAGGAGATAATATGCAAGGGTTTTAATGAGAATTCAGGTCAAGGAAAAACGTGATATGTTTTTTTTGGGACAAAAATGGAAAGTGACAAAAAAATTTTAGGTGTAAAAAAAGTGTTTTTTGTCGCAAATTTCAAATGAAATATTTTTAGGGTTTACACGGATGGGAGAAATATATGTCTAACAAGCATTAAGAGATGATCCATATAGGGAATATGTTCTACCAAGAATCGAGCGCCACCCGGACTAGAGTGTCTTCCCCGGGGAGGGGAACGGTAACGAGCATCGAGGGGTCAAGTGAAAGGTAGAGATAAAAAAGAGCTACCAGGGGTGGAACTGGCATACGTGATAAGAACATGAGGGTGAATGTACCAATATAAAGGGTGCGACCAAAGGCCTCTTAAAAAGCAAGTAGGGAGGGATGGTTCCGGGCCGTTGAGATGAACTTGAAGGTGTAACCAGTGGCCTGTTAAAAGGCATTAATGGGAGGAGTTACGATCTATGTCCGTGAAACGCAGGACAACGTACCTATGGAGGAAGGATAGAGGATTTCACGGGCTTGGCTAAGGCATGGGACACCATTTGGAACAGGATATTCATGATTACAAAAAGTAGACAACCTTACATATGAATGGAACGTTAAAAAATGAGGTAGGACAGTTATATCATTCGACAAGTTCAGTATCGATAATTACAGAAAGGATACGAGTTTATATGAATGGGGCAAGCCATTAATGTATTATTATACATAGCAAGTAAAGACTACAATGTAGTAAGTACATTATAGCCTTTCGGTTATTTTTTTGGGGGGGGTAGGGGGGGGTCCTAGGAGGACTTATTTTTGTCAAAAGATAGTTTAATTAAAACACTGGTTTTGGGGACCAGAGATGGGTTTTCTTCTTTTGATGCTCTAGGGGTTTAATCCGGCTTTGGTTTACAAAAACAATGCTTTATACTAAGCTACTTGAGCAGGTGTTCAATGAGATTTTGTTTTCTAGTCATCCTAGAAATGGTGTGATAATAAAGAAAGTAAAGTAAATGATGGATGTTATTTGTCCAATTATTGTAAATGGAGTTTCTACTGGTTTAGTGGCTGTTCATGTAATTGTAATTAAAGTGGCGATTATTAATCAGAATATAAATTGTATGAGTGGACGGAATGTTATTGGTCGTATACGGGAGGTATTAATAAATGGAAGTAAAAATAGGACAGTAACTGATAAGATTAAGGCAATTGTTCCCCCTAGTTTATTTGGAATAGATCGTAGGATGCCATAAGCAAATAGGAAATATCATTCTGGTTTAATATGCTGTGGTGTTACTATGGGGTTAGCTTTAGAAAAGTTTTCTGGGTCATTAAATGTATCTGGAGAGAAGGATAATAGAATAAATAATGTTGTGATTATAATGGTTAGGAGAAACATATCTTTGTGAGAGTGGTATGGGTGAAATGGGATTTTATCAATGTCTGAGTTTGTTCCGAGTGGATTGCTTGACCCTTTGGCATGAAGAAGTATGATGTGGATGGATGATAAAGAGACGATAATAAATGGTAAAATAAAATGTAGAGCAAAAAATCGAGTGAGGGTTGGGTCATTAATAGAAAATCCTCCTCAGAGTCATGTTGTGAGTGAATTTCCTAAGTAAGGAATAGCTGTTAGTAAGTTTGTAATTACTGTTGCTGCTCAAAATGATATTTGTCCTCATGGTAATACGTAGCCGAAAAAAGCAGTTGCTATAAGGATCAGTAATAGTATAGTTCCTGATAGTCACACTTTTTTATTTATGTAAGACCCATAATATAGGCCTCGTGCGATGTGAATATAAATGCAGATAAAAAACATAGATGCTCCAATTGCGTGCGTATTTTGTATTATTCACCCGTATGGTACATCGCGTGTAATATGAATAATTGATGAAAATGCTAGGTTAATATTGGCCGTATAGTGAATTGCCAGGAAAAACCCAGTGATGATTTGTATGGCTGAGCATGTTAATAGTATTGATCCAAAATTTCATCAGGTTGAGATGTTCAAGCTTACGGGTAGAAGGTTGAATAGAAGTAGTGTGTGTTGGTTGTTCATTTTTGTAGTTGATTACAACGGTGGTTTTTCAGATCACAAGTCTCTTTGGAGCAAAAATAATGATATTAATAAATTATTTGTTTAGTTTGGTGCTATTAGGTGTTGTTTTTGGTGTTTTAGTGTTAAGTACTACTTTTGTACCTTATTATGGGGTAATTTCTCTTATTATAGTATCTATATTTTGTTGTTTATTTATAGTGACCCTTGGTCGATCGTATTATGCTTTAATTATATATATTGTTTATTTGGGTGGTTTGGTGGTGGTATTTGGTTATTGTGTTAGTGTTGAGAAGGATAACTCTTTAATCTTTATTAAAAGTGGGAGTAATTACTATTTTATATTAATATTAACTGGGATTTCTTTGTTATGATTTAGTTTTTTAGATGGTGTTGGAGACTTATTAATTTATTCTAGTTGAGAAGATTTAGTATGAATGGAAGTAAATGGTGGTGGAGTTTTTTATTTTGTTGGGGGTATTGGTTTAGTTGTATGTTCTTGAGGGTTGTTGGTAGTTTTGTTTTCTATTCTTGTGATTTTAAGTTGGTCACGGTTAGGTGGTTTACGACCTTTTAGATAAGGGAAGTATTAAGTATAAGATTAATGTGAGGGTAAAAATTATTATATAGTTTTTAATTAGATTTTTTTGTTGTGTGGATAAATGAATTATAGGAATAAGTGTAGTTGTAATTCCTTTGGGTCCTAGAGTTTCTAAAAATCAAAGGTCTGTTAGTTCGGTTGAAGTTTTTTGGCTTGTTTTTAATGCGTGTATTGTAATGGTTCGGTGTGTTATATTGAAGAATAATAATTGATTAAAGAATGTATTAAGTGTATTAGAGGTGTGGGGTTTCATGTAGTTTATTATATATGTTAAGTCTTTAGATAGGATTATACCAATTAATGTTATAATTAGTGCTGATAGTTTAATAGTTTTTGGTATGGTAATTATTGTAGTAGTTTGTAAAGTTGATAACTTTATTATAGTTCCTGCTAGGATTGACATGGTTATTAATCGTAAAAGTGGGTTCATAATGATCTTCTCTTCTTTATGGGTGTTGTGGTTAGTGCGAGGGTATCCTGTTAATGAAAATAATAAAATTTTTGTGCTGTAGGAGGCTGATATAATAGTAGCAATTATGGTTATTATTAAGGTTCATGAGTTAATATAAGAATTTATTATTGTTTCAATGATAGTATCTTTTGAGTAGAAACCAGATATAAATGGAGTTCCGATTAATGATAGATTAGCAATAGTTAAGAATGAGGCTGTTATTGGGGTTGTTTTTTCAAGCCCTCCCATTTTTCGTACATCCTGTTCATTATTTAGATTGTGAATGAGTGATCCAGAACATAAAAATAAAAGGGCTTTAAAGAATGAGTGAGTAATTATATGAAGAAAAGCAAGTGTGGGTTGGTTTAATCCAACTATTGTTATTATTAATCCAAGTTGACTTGTGGTTGATAATGCAATGATTTTTTTAATGTCTGTGTGGGTATTTGCTGCAATTGCAGCAAATAAAGTAGTAGTAGCTCCTATAATTAGACATAGACTTGTTATATACTTGTTATTTTGCAAGATTGGGTTGAGTCGAATGAGTAGAAAAACGCCTGCTACAACTATTGTACTTGAATGTAAGAGGGCTGATACAGGGGTTGGGCCCTCTATAGCTGAGGGAAGTCATGGATGTAATCCAAGTTGTGCGGATTTACCTGTTGCTGCCGCTAGTAGACCTAGGATTGGAATGGTATGTGTTGTTTCATACTGTATTAATAGTTCTTGTATGTTTATTGATGACATATTTATTAATCATATTGTTGTTATAATTAATCCGATGTCTCCAATACGGTTATAGATAATGGCTTGTAGGGCTGCTATATTGGCATCTGATCGTCCATTTCATCACCCAATGAGTATAAAAGATATGATTCCTACTCCCTCTCAGCCAATGAGAAGTTGATACATGTTATTAGCCGTGACAATAATTAATATTATAATTAGAAAGGTTATTAATAACTTTAAAAATTTATTAATATGTAGATCAGTTTTTATATATCAGGTTGAAAATTCTATAATAGATCAGGTGATAAGTAGGGAGATTGGTATGAACATAAGTGATAGTGTGTCTATTATAATTGAAATATTAATATTTTCTGTTGAAGTTATAATTAGTGGTGAAGATGATAATGTGAATGTATAGTTATTATTGGTTAGTGAATTGATTGGGATTAAGCTAAGTAGAAATAGGAGTATTATGATGTTTAGTTTCGCTTTCGGTTTCATTTTCTGTGTAATAGAGATGACTAGTGAAATAAAAATGGTGAGTGTAATTGTTGGGGTTATTAAATCCATGTTCTACCACTTGGATTTGCACCAAGAGATTTGGTGCCTAAGACCAGTGGAATACTGTTATCCTTTGATAGAGAGCCCCGGCTATTATTTCCGGATTAAAGAGTTAGCAGATCTTAGTTAGCCCTCTGGGTGTGTGAGGAGAGGTTCCTATTATCAGGGTCACAGCTTGAAATTTTTATTAAATTACACACACCTAATTATTAGCTCCGGTTTAAGTGAAATGAGAATAATTGGTATTATATGAATAATTATTAAAAGGTGTTCTCGTGAGTGTGTTGGTTGAGTTTTAGTATTAAATGAAGACACGTTTATTTGTGTTGATAAGAACACGTGTAAAGAGTATGATGCTGTAATTATCATGGATAGACCAAGTATAATAATTGTAAGTGGGCATCAGTTGAAAAGGGAAGAAGTGATAAGTAGTTCTCCTGTGAAGTTAATGCTTGGTGGGGTGGCAATATTTATTAGGTTAGTTGTAAGTCATCATGTTGTTATTATTGGTAAAACATTGTGTATTCCTCGTGTAAGAATTATAATTCGTGTTTTAGTTCGTTCATAAGAGGTATTAGCGAGGCAGAATAGTGCTGATGATGTAAATCCATGGGCAACTATTAGTGCTATGGCCCCAGATAAGCTTCATTGTGTTTGGATTATAATTGCGGCAATTACTAATCCTATATGGCTAATAGATGAATATGCAATTAGAGATTTTAGGTCTGTTTGTTGAAGGCATGTCAAATTAGCCAAGGTAGCTCCTCATATAGAGAGGATAATAAATGGAAGGAATACATCCGTTTTTATTAGGGGTAGTGTTTGCATTATTCGAATAATTCCGTAGCCGCCTAATTTAAGTAGGATGGCGGCTAGAACTATTGAACCTGCGATAGGGGCTTCTACGTGTGCTTTGGGTAATCATAGGTGAAGCCCATAAATGGGTATCTTTGCTAGGAAAGCTGCTAGGCAGCCTAGTCATAGAAGAATATCTGTTAGTTGATTAGTTTGTTGTGTTATTTGAAAAAAAAGTGTTGGGGTGTTAGTTAAATTATTAAGATAAAGAATAATTATTAACAGTGGTATTGAAGTTATTAAAGTGTACAGTATAAAGTATGTTCCTGCAGTTAGTCGTTCAGACTGTTGTCCTCAACGTGTAATAACAATAAGGGTAGGAATTAGTGTTGCTTCAAATATAACATACATTAAGGTTAAATTGTAGGCTGTGAATGTAATAACAATAAAGATTTGTAGTATAATTAAAGTCGTTAGGAGTGTGCGTTGACGTTGTAAAGGTTCTTTTTTTAATGAATTTTGACTGGCAATAATTATTATTGGGAGAAGTCAGTATGAAAGTGTAAATAGAGGAGAAGAGATGTGGTCTAAGTATAAGTATATGTTTGAGTTTGGTTCTAGGAAGTTAAGACTAATGGCAGATAATAAAAATGCGTATGAGGTTGTCGTCGTAAAAAGTATTTTTGGTTTAATTATTATTGTTGTTGGAATTAGTATTAGTGTTATGTAAACAATTTTAAGCATTATAAAAGATTTAAATTACTTAGGAAATCATTACCATGGGTTCGTGTAATTGCAACTACAAGACTTAAACCAACAGCTGCTCCGCAGACTGAAATGGTTAATAATATTACAGGTATAGGAAATTGTGATAGGGCTATTGATGTTGATGTAAATATTACTAGTATAGTAAATGTAATTAGTATTATTGTTTCTACACACATTAAAGCTAGTATAAGGTGCTTTTGTTGGGTTGAAAGGCTGAGTATAGTAATTGTAAAAGATAAGATGAGGATAATTTTAGTAAGTTCCATTACTAAGGCTTAAGTATTAAGTTCTTTTGAGTCGAAATCAAATATCTTATTAGACTACCTTAATATTCTGTTCATTCTAGTCCTCCTTGGGATCACTCATATATAAGTCCTAGTGTGAGGATAATTAGAAGGGTGAAGGCTAGTATAGAGGTAGTGTTGGGTGGATTGGTATTCATGCTTCATGGAATAGGTAATAGTAAAATAATTTCTAAGTCAAATAGGATAAATAAGATAGCGATTAAGAAGAATTGAATAGAGATTGGGGTGCGTGCGTTTCCTATTGGGTCAAATCCGCATTCGTAGGGTGATATTTTGTTAATATCTGGTTTATTAATAATTAGTGTGTTAATGGTGTATAATAGAGTTGTTGTAAGTAATGACATAAAGATAAGGGTGGTTATACTAATTATTTCTTCCCTTTAGGGACTTAATGCTTGGAGGGCATTTGTACTTCTATACTAAAGAAATAGGACCCTCATCAGTATACTGAGATGTAAAGGAATAATCATACGATGTCAACGAAATGTCAATATCAGATTGCTGCTTCATATCCAAAGTGGTGGGTTGATGTGAAGTGATTTATAACAAGACGCAGTAGGCAAACCATTAGAAAAGATGTTCCAATTATTACGTGAAGTCCATGAAATCCTGTAGATACAAAGAAAATTGAGCCATAAACACTATCTGAGATAGTAAATGAAGTTTCAAGATATTCTGATATTTGTAAGGTTGTAAAATAAATACCTAGTACAATAGTTAAAATAAGGGCATATGTCGATTCTTTTTTATTACCATTTATTATGGTGTGATGTGATCATGTAATGGTTGCTCCAGATGATAATAAAACTGCTGTATTAAGGAGAGGAACTTCTATTGGGTTAAGAGGAATAATTCCTGTTGGTGGTCACTCCGCTCCTAATTCTGGGGTAGGTACTAGGCTAACGTGATATAGAGTTCAAAAAAACCCTAAGAAGAAGAAGACTTCTGATGTGATGAAAAGAATTATACCAAGGCGTATGTTTTTTTGTACTCCTTTAGAGTGGTGGCCTTGGTATGTACTTTCTCGTACAATATCTCGTCATCATTGGAGTATAGTTAATGAAATAATTAGAAATCCTATTTTTAGTACTATGGTAGAATTAGTATGAAATCATAGGGCTAGTCCTGAAGCTAACAGGCATGAACCCATGGCCCCTGTTAAGGGCCATGGGCTAGGGTCTACTAGGTGGTACTGGTGAAGTTGGTGAGTCATATGTATTTTCTTGTAAGTAAAGGATAATTAATAATGTAAAGACATATGCTTGAATACAAGCAACTGCTAATTCTAACAGGGAAAGTAGTAATAGGAGAGTTCAAATTATGGTACTTAGAAATAAATGTGAACTAATAAAATTTATTACAGTTGAGCTCACCATAGTTATGAGAAGGTGACCGGCAGTAATGTTGGCTGTTAGTCGTACTCCTAATGCTAGTGGTCGTATTAGTAGACTAATAGATTCAATTAAAATTATAAATGGGATTAACATGGTTGGTGAGCCCTCTGGGAGTAGGTGAGCTAAGGTGATTGATGGTTTTTTTATTATTCCTGTAATAACTGTTGCTGCTCATAGTGGGAAGGCCAGGGATATATTTATTGAGAGTTGAGAGGTTGTTGTAAATGTATATGGTAATAATCCTATCAGGTTTGATAAAAGAATCATAAGTAGAAGTGTTACTAATATTCGACATCATTTTTGTCCGTTTTGGGTTAGTTGTCCAATTATACTATTTATAATTACTTTTATGAATCACATTGTGGCTATAGTGGTACGGTTGACTAGTAGTTTTGGTTTGTGATGAACCATTATAAGTGGGATTATTATTGATAATAGAGAGGTAGGAGAGAGTAATAATTCTGGGCTTAGGAATTGTTCAAATATGTTTATGTTCATGGTAGGGTTAATGTTTGTTTATTAAATTTTATGTATGAGAGATTTTTGGGTGGAGATACTATTGATATAGAAACAATTTTTTTTATTAAAAGAATAAGTATTATTCATGTTCATAAGAAGATAGTTGAGATAAAGATTGTATCAAGTTGTGGCATTCATTGAGGAAACAATTTTCTTCTTCAACTTAAAAGGCTAATGCTATAGAAGCTTCTCAATGATTATTCTGAAGAGAGTCATTGTTCAAAATAGTGTATTGGGATGGCTTCTATTGCGATTGGTATAAAGCTGTGATTAGATCCACAGATTTCTGAACATTGTCCGAAGAACAGTCCAGTTCGTGAGGTGGCTAGTGGAATTTGATTAAGTCGTCCTGGAACGGCATCTACTTTTACTCCAAGTGATGGGATGGTTCAGGAGTGGAGGACATCTTCTGCTGTTACTACAATTCGTGTTTGTAGATTTATTGGTATAACTATGCGATGGTCTACTTCAAGCAGTCGTAGTGAGCCATTTTTTAGGTCTTTTGTTTGGATTATATAAGAGTCAAACGAGATGTGGGCTCCGTCTGAGTACTCATAATTTCAATATCATTGGTGGCCTGTTGCTTTAATAGTTAGGTACGGATCAAATACTTCTTCTATAAGGTAAAGTGATCGCACAGATGGTAGAGCTGTCAAAATAAGGATTATAATTGGTGCGGCAGTTCAGGCTGCTTCTAGTTGTTCTACTTCTTCTGTTGGGTCATTGTGAGTTAAGGTTGTTATAATTGTTGTTAAAGCGAATATTAAAATTACCAGGGATATCAGGCATGTTAATAGGAGGACGTGGTCATGTAAAAATACGACTTCTTCTATAGTTGGTCCTGTAGCTTCTTGAAGCGATAGTTGGGTTGCATATGGCATTGAGAGCCACAGAGGCTGTGATTTGGCTATGACGAAGTCATGTAATATGTTTACTAGGCTCTCGGGAAAATAGCATATATGCAGTTAACTTGAAATTAATTGATGGCAGCTTTAAGTCTGTCTTTTCTCGGGTCATGGCCACTCTATATAGGTAATAAAGTTTCGGATCGGGGCAAATACGTTGTTAAGTATAAATGTTGGTTCGGTGTGGGTGTGGTGTGGTGGTGGTGTTCCGAAAAACCACTCAATATGAGTTTTTTTTCCTATTGATTGAGCTAATTCTCGTTTGTATGATAGTGCTTCTCATACAATGAATAAGGATATTAATACGGCTATTAATGAGATGGTTGATCCAATTGAAGAAATTGTGTTTCATAAAGTAAAAGCATCAGGAAAATCTGAATATCGTCGTGGTATACCAGACAATCCTAGGAAGTGTTGTGGGAAAAAAGTTAGATTAACTCCAATAAATATTACTCAAAACTGAGTTTTTGTTATAGTTTGATTTAGTGAGTATCCAGTAAATAAAGGGAATCAGTGGGTTAGTCCACCCATAATAGCGAATACTGCTCCTATTGATAAAACATAGTGAAAGTGTGCTACTACATAGTAGGTGTCGTGAAGTACAATGTCTAATGATGAATTTGCTAAGATAATACCTGTTATTCCCCCGACCGTAAATAGAAAAATAAATCCTAATGCTCAGTAGACAGGGGTTTGTCATTTGATTTGGCCCCCTGTAAGGGTAGCGAGTCAACCAAAAACTTTAATTCCCGTTGGAATTGCAATAATTATTGTTGCTGCTGTGAAGTAGGCTCGGCTATCGATGTCTAGTCCTACAGTAAATATATGGTGTGCTCAGACTACAAAGCCAAGGATTGCGATAGATATTATAGCTCAGATTATGCTTGTGTATCCAAATGTATTTTTTTTCCCAGTATAAAATGTGATAATGCTTGAGATGATTCCGAATCCTGGTAGAATCAGAATATATACTTCTGGGTGTCCAAAGAATCAGAATAAGTGTTGGAATAGAACTGGGTCCCCTCCCCCTGAGGGGTCAAAGAATGATGTGTTGAGGTTTCGATCAGTAAGAAGTATAGTAATTGCTGCCGCTAATACAGGTAGGGCTGTTAATAATATAATAGCTGTAATTAATACTGATCATACAAATAAGGGGATGTTAAATATTGGTATGGATTTAGGTTTTATGTTAATACATGTTGTAATAAAATTAATTGCTCCCAGGATGGACGAGGCACCTGCTAAATGTAGGGAAAAAATAGCTAAGTCGACTGATGGGCCCGAGTGTGCTAAGTTTCCAGACAGAGGGGGGTACACTGTTCAGCCTGTGCCAGCACCAGCTTCTACATAGGATGAAGATAGAAGAAGTAGTAATGCTGGTGGGAGAAGTCAGAAGCTTATATTATTTATTCGTGGAAAGGCCATATCTGGGGCTCCAATTATAAGAGGAATAAGTCAGTTTCCGAACCCTCCAATTATAATTGGTATTACTATAAAGAAAATTATGATAAATGCGTGAGCAGTAACTAGGACATTAAAGATTTGGTCGCTGCCAAACAGGGTTCCAGGCTGTGTTAATTCTATTCGTATTAAAATGCTTAGGCAAGCCCCGATCAGGCCTGATCAAGCGCCGAATAAAAGGTAGAGAGTTCCGATATCTTTGTGATTTGTGGAGAAAAGTCAACGAGTTATAAACACTGGTAGTATGGCTGACTAAGCGGTAATCTGTAAAATTATTCATAGGGCATTTGTCCTTACTATCAAGCTCCGAGAATTGTCAGACTGCAAATCTGAACCAGGCAGGTTGCCCGGGGTTTTCCGTTTTTTTTTCCTCCCAACAAAAAAACGGAGAAGCTGGGTTAAAGTCCGTCGGTTTGGACAACTAGTTGTTAATTAGTTTTTTGTGGGATCAAAGCCCACTAACCTAGGGAGCTTTAGTTTAGTTAAAATGTCTGTTTTGCAAGCAGGTGATGTGGGGATTCTGCAAGCTCTACAGAAACTAAAGCATTACTTTTTTTGGGGCTTTGAAGGCCTCTAGTTTGAATATAACTTAAATTTCTATATGTTTGGTGAGAGTGGAAGTAGTAGTGTTGAAATTATTGTTATAGTTGAGTTTAATATTGGGTATTTATTGTGTATTCGTCATTTTATTGTTGTGATTGAATTATGTGGCGGTATGGTTGTGGATGAGATATATATAAGTCGTATGTAGATGTATAGGCTGAGTAATGAGGTTATAGCTATTGTAAGGGCTTCAATTGTTATATTTATAAATATTATTTTGTTTAAGATGAGTCATTTAGGTATAAAGCCTGTCGTTGGAGGTAGACCTCCTATGGATAACATAGTTATTGAAAAAATCAGTATAGTGGTTGGTGATGAGGTTCATGTTGTACCTACATCTTTTATTGTGACTGATGATGTAATGTTTATAGTTACTAGAATAGGGATAGAAGTGAGGATATAAAGTATAAATGTTAGTAGTGAGATGTTTGGTGCTATTGTGATTGTGGAGAGAATTCACCCGGTGTTAGTGATTGATGAAAATGCTATTAATTTTCGTAGTTGGACTTGATTAAGGCCGCCTACACTCCCAATAATAATTGATATGATAGCTGATGTAAGTAGGATAGTAGTATTGGTATTATTATTTATATTAAGTAGAATTGATAAGGGTGCGATTTTTTGTCATGTGAGAATGGTTAGAGTTGTCAAGGTTGTTGTCCCTTGTGATACTTCTGGGAGTCAGAAGTGGAATGGGGCTGCTGCTATTTTTATTAATAGGGTTATGGTAATGATTGTTGTTGCTGGTTCTGTTGTCATGTTAATTTCTCAGTTTGATGTATTTATAGCATTTATTGTGGTTGATAGAAGTATAGTTGTGGAAGCGATTGTTTGTGTGAGGAAATATTTGGTTGCGGCTTCTGTAGCTCGTGGGTGATTAGGTTTAGAAATGATTGGGGTTATAGATATCGTATTAATTTCTAGACAAACTCATGTTATTAGTCAGTGTGTTGTTGTAGTAATTATAGCTGTACTTAAAGTAATGCTAGTTGTGATGGTTAATCATGATATTAGGTTCATTAGCATGGGCCTAGTGGCATTTTCGGGGTATGGGCCCGATAGCTTGTTTAGCTTACCTTGCTAGAAAATAGTATATTGGTGGTACTGAAAGTTTTGGGCTTTCTGGTTCAAGTTCGAATCTTGATTTTCTATATTAAGGAGATGATTTGAACATCTATGTTTAGGTTTTAAGCCTGTTGCATGACCTAGTTTTGCTACCTTAATATACGTATTGGTATTTATTAAAAATCTATTTTTAATTCATGTTGAAGTTGAATAGCATAAAGTGTGGAGTTTTAGGAAGAGCTTAGAAACTTCCTAGAGGGTTCTTGGAAGAAATTTAAGAATTCTTTAAAAAAAGATAGTAAAGTATACGATATAGGATTTTATTCCTAATAGTTCTATTCAAATAGAGTGCTATAAAGTATAAGGAGACTTATAATAATTAGGGATTTCTCAGTACTTTGTCTGAGGTCCCGGATCAGTTTTTAGAGATTTTAAAATATAATTGCTATAAAGATACAGGAGATTAATTTTGATAGAGTTGATTTCTTAGTGCATCTTTTGATGGTTTTTGGAAGAAATTCAAGAATTGTTAAAAAAAAGATAGTGAAGTATACGACATAGGATTTCATCCCTAAAAAGTTCTATTTAAATAGAGCGTATAAAGTATAAGGGGACTTGTAATAATTAGGGAGATTTCTCAGTATTTTGTCTGAGTTTCGGGTTAAAATTTTAGAGTTTTAAAATAATTCCTATAAGATACAGGAGATTAATTATAATAGAGTTAATTTCTTAATATGTTTTCTAATGATTTTGGAAGAAATTTAAGAATTCTTTAAAAAAAAGATAGTAAAGTATACGACATAGGATTTTATTCCTAATAGTTCTATTCAAATAGAGTGCTATAAAGTATAAGGAGACTTGTAATAATTAGGGGAATTTCTCAGTACTTTGTCTGAGGTTCCGGATCAGGTTTTTAGAGCTTTTTAAAATATAATTGCTATAAAGATACAGGAGATTAATTATAATAGAGTTAATTTCTTAATACATTTTCTGATGATTTTTGGAAGAAATTTAAGATTAATCTTTTAGAAAGAAAAGAAATCATGGGATAATTTTATGATTCAATTTTATTTTTTGTAAATTTTGTTGTGTGGTTTTGGTGACGCAGGTGGTTTTTGGAGGAGAAAATGAAGAGTAGAATTTATTAAAGATAGGATATTTTGGGGTTAATAAAGGTACCTACGTTACTATAATTAGTTAAGTGGATGCTTGATAGGGTTTTTGGCTTTGAAAGTGAGAGAGGAGATAATATGCAAGGGTTTTAATGAGAATTCAGGTCAAGGAAAAACGTGATATGTTTTTTTTGGGACAAAAATGGAAAGTGACAAAAAAATTTTAGGTGTAAAAAAAGTGTTTTTTGTCGCAAATTTCAAATGAAATATTTTTAGGGTTTACACGGATGGGAGAAATATATGTCTAACAAGCATTAAGAGATGATCCATATAGGGAATATGTTCTACCAAGAATCGAGCGCCACCCGGACTAGAGTGTCTTCCCCGGGGAGGGGAACGGTAACGAGCATCGAGGGGTCAAGTGAAAGGTAGAGATAAAAAAGAGCTACCAGGGGTGGAACTGGCATACGTGATAAGAACATGAGGGTGAATGTACCAATATAAAGGGTGCGACCAAAGGCCTCTTAAAAAGCAAGTAGGGAGGGATGGTTCCGGGCCGTTGAGATGAACTTGAAGGTGTAACCAGTGGCCTGTTAAAAGGCATTAATGGGAGGAGTTACGATCTATGTCCGTGAAACGCAGGACAACGTACCTATGGAGGAAGGATAGAGGATTTCACGGGCTTGGCTAAGGCATGGGACACCATTTGGAACAGGATATTCATGATTACAAAAAGTAGACAACCTTACATATGAATGGAACGTTAAAAAATGAGGTAGGACAGTTATATCATTCGACAAGTTCAGTATCGATAATTACAGAAAGGATACGAGTTTATATGAATGGGGCAAGCCATTAATGTATTATTATACATAGCAAGTAAAGACTACAATGTAGTAAGTACATTATAGCCTTTCGGTTATTTTTTTGGGGGGGGTAGGGGGGGGTCCTAGGAGGACTTATTATTTTACCCGGGAAGTGGGATTATTTCCGTGTTTACTCTATCAAGGTAACCCCTAGCTTGGGTACACTTCCATTGTGGGGGTGTTCCACATAATGTTGATGATATAGAAATATTTAATATACATATTGCTAGAGTGATTGGTAAGTGTTGTTTTCATAGAAGATGTATAAGTTGGTCATATCGGAATCGTGGATAGGAGGCTCGAATTCATAGGAACATAATTGTAAGTAATATTGTTTTTAATATTAAGTTTATTGTAAATATTTGGGGATTTTCTTCACCAGGGTTAATAAATATTATAGTGGATAAGGTATTTATTATAAGAATGTTGGTGTATTCTGCTAAGAATAGTAATGCGAATGGTCCTGCGGAGAATTCAACATTAAACCCAGAGACAAGTTCTGATTCACCCTCTGTTAGGTCAAAGGGTGATCGGTTGGTTTCTGCTAGAGTAGATGAAAATCATATTATAGTTAGTGGTCAAGTTGATAGTAGTAGTCAAGTGTGTTCTTGAGTTTCAGTAAATAGTGTTAGGCAGTATCCGCCTGAGATGGTGGCTATTGCGATGACGATTAGGCCGAGTGTAACTTCGTACGAGATGATTTGGGCTAGGGCTCGTATTGCCCCTATTAATGGGTATTTTGAGTTGGACGATCACCCTGATCATAGGATAGTGTAGGTAAATATTCCTGATATTGCTATAATAAATATTAAACCTAGGTTTATATTAATTAGTGGGTTGGGTATTGGAATTGGGGCTCAAGATGTTAGTGCTAAGGTTAGGGCTAAAATAGGGGCTATAGTAAATAAAATGGGTGATGACAGAGATGGTTTTGTTGCTTCTTTTGAGATTAGTTTTAGCCCATCTGCAATTGGTTGTAGGAGTCCTAGTGGTCCAACTAGATTTGGTCCTTTTCGGTGTTGTATATACCCTAAAAGTTTACGTTCTAGTAGGGTTAGGAATGCGACGGCAATAAGGATTGGGAAAATATAAAGTAGGGAGTTAGTAACATTTATTAATACTGTGGTAATTATTGGGTTATTCCCAATTAACCTTATCTTGGTTGATGTGTTGATATTGAAGCGTTCTTGTAGAATGGGCTTCATTATACCGGTCCTTTCGTACTGGGTGTAATGTATCATAGATAGAAACCGACCTGGATTACTCCGGTCTGAACTCAGATCACGTAGGACATTAATCGTTGAACAAACGAACCCTTAATAGCGGTTGCACCATTAGGATGTCCTGATCCAACATCGAGGTCGTAAACCTTCTTTTTGATGTGGGCTCTTGAAGAAGATAGCGCTGTTATCCCTGGAGTAACTTGTTTCAATAATCAGTATTTACTGGGTCAGATTATTAGGCTAGTTGGCCTATGGGTGTAGTTGTTTGGAAGTTCTTTTTATTTCCAAGGTCGCCCCAACCGAAAGTAGTTATTATTTAGTTTAATAATTTAGTTTAAGCTTCACAGGGTCTTCTGGTCTTATGTTTACATCCTAGCTTTTTTACTAGGAGATCAGTTTAATAGATAGATTATAAGAGACAGTTAAACCTTCATTTTGCCTTTCATACAGGTCTACAATTAATAGACAAATGATTATGCTACCTTTGCACGGTTAGGATACCGCGGCCGTTTAATTGTTCACTGGGCAGGCGTTGCCCTTAATATTTGTCTGGCTAAGGGTTATGTTTTTGTTAAACAGTTGAGGTTTTTGGTTGCCGAGTTCCTTTTATAATAGTTAATCTTTCTTTTTTACGCTCCTGTGTTGGGGTCACAGTTAGAATGTTATGAGTATAGTTTGTTAATTACCTATTGTGGTCTGTTAATATCTAGTGGTTGTTCCGTTTCTAGTGGATAGGTGCGTATAGAGATTTAATCTTATTATTAGTTTTAGCATTATAGTACTCATAGGTATGGGTTTACCTTTAGTTTGTTTGGAGAATTTGTTTAGTTTTTGTATTTTTGTATAAATTCTGTAACGATATTTTTTTAGATGGTTGCTTTAAGTCCTACTGATTAGTTTAAATGTTTACTCTCAAATTCAGGTTGTTTCCTGTTTCAATAGAGCTGTACCCCAATTGATTATCTTTAGAATATAATTTTTTATGTTGGGTTCTAAAGTGGAACTAATATTCCTTTTTAGGTAGCTAGCTATCTCCAGATTCGATAGGCGTTTCACTTCTACTTTTAAGTCTTCCCACTCTTTTGCTACAGAGAAGGGTGTGCTCAAATAGCTGCTTTAAAGTAGCTCATCTGGTTTCGAGGGTGTGGGCTTTGATTCTTCTTGTCCTGGTAACTTGCTAAATCATGATACAAAAGGTACAAGGATTTATCTTTGCTATTTCTTGCTTAATCTAATTCCCTTGCGGTACTGTGAGGAAAATTACTGTTCGATCACATCTACTTGGTCTGTCAAATGGTTTGTTTATTTATAATTTATTTTTGTATTAGTTAAGGTTAAGCTCAAAGAGATTTAAGAAAATGTTATTCGAGTGTAGATCGAATGCTTTAGGTAAGCTACTCTTTGTTCTAAGTGCACTTTCCAGTACACTTACCATGTTACGACTTGCCCTGAAGATATTAGTTTATTTGCTTATGTAATGGTGTTGTTATTGTCAGGGATGACGGGCGGTGTGTACACACTTCATTGCGTTAGTTTCGGTTAAGTATTTTGTTCTTAATATACTGCTAAATCCGCCTTCGGTTCTTTTTTCATTGGTTGTTTCGTGTTTTCTGTGTTAGAAAATGTAGCCCATCTTATTCCCACTCATTAGTTACACCTCGACCTATCGTATTAGTGGTAGCTGTTTTGTTCATTTTATTTCTTTTATAAGATGGGCTGGCGATGGCGGTATATAGACTGTTGTGGCTAGGGTGGGTTGGGTTAATCGTGGAGTATCGGTTATTAGACAGGCTCCTCTAGGTTGATGTGAAGTACCGTCAAGTCTTTTAAATTTTAAGGTTTAATTACTCGTAGTTATTTGGCGAACAATTAGTGATTTAATTGTATATTAGGTTAGGCATAGTAAGGTATCTAATCTTAGTTTGTAATCCTATTTTCATGAGTTGAAATAATATTGGGTTTTTGGGTTTGTATTACTGTATCTTATGGCTTTTTACAGCCTAGTTTGGCTCTTTCAAAAATCTTATATTTAATTCTGGTCGTGCTTTACGCCGTTTTTATTATCTTGGGTCTGTCGTGTAACCGCGGTCGCTGGCACGAGATTAACCGGCCCATGAGTTCCTCTTACTAGGTCAAGTTAAGTGGGTCTTATTGCCTAATATTAACTACTGCTGCATGCCCGTGGGGGTGTGGTTTTATTCTTGGTGTCATTGGTTAATACCTGATACCTACTCCGATATGTTTTATGGGTTGTTTCACTGTTATGGTGAGGCTTGCATGTATGATTAGAGGTTTAGATAATAGTAGGTTTAAGACCAAGACCTTGTGTTAATTAGGTGATGAAACCATCTTAGCATTTTCAGTGCTATGCTTTATGGTAAGCTATAATAAC